TAAGTAAATAATAAATTACGTAAATTGAAAATTATGGAAATCAAGAAATTAGTTAAGTCAATAAATTACTTATATGGAAATCAAGAAATTAGTTAAGTTATTTAAGTCAAGAAGAAGATGTTTCTTTTGTTCTTTCGAGGCGATCGGAAAATAAAGAAATAGTCGATATAGTCAAGATAATTATGTATTTACAAAATACTGTATCAATTCATCCTATTTCATCCGATCCAGGATGTGATAGGGTTGCGAAAGGTGAGCTTAACAGTTCGGATTGATTCATTCTTGAACCAAAATCGACTTTATGGGAGGTACGGTTCTATTGGCGTGCATCCAGTAGGAATTGAACCTACGACTTCGCCAATTATGAGTTGGGCGCTTTAACCATTCAGCCATGGATGCTTCGTGGGAATCCTAGTACCTCATGAATAACCAAAATCAATTGAAGTGAAATCTTTTGGATAAATCAATTAAATATTTTATAGGAGTGTTAAGATGAAGGAACATCTGTTCAAATTCTGGATTTTAGAATTGAGAGAGATATTTAGAGAGGGCAAGAATTCTCCCTATTTCTTAGATTCGTGGACTGAATTCAATTCAGCGGTATCTTTTATTCACATTTTTTTTCACCAAGAGAGTTTGATAAAACTCTTAGACTTCCGAATTTGGAGTATCGTACTTTCACGCAATTCACAGGGTTTAACAGGCAATCGATATTTCACGATCAAGAATGTAGTATTTTTTGTAGTAGCGATCCTTATCTATCGTATTAACAATCGAAAGATGATCGAAAGAAAAAATGTCTATTTGACAGGGCTTCTTCCTATACCAATGAATTCCATTGGACCCAGCAATGATACAATGGACGACTTAAAAGATTCGTTCAATATCAATAAGTTGATTGTTCCGCTCCTGTATCGTTCAAAAGGAAAAAAGATCTCTGAGAGACCTAGTTTTATTCAAGTAAGGGATTCTAGTCAATTGAAAAGATCTTCTGATCAATCCGAGGATCATATAAATTCCGTTAGGGATGAGGATTCGAAATATCATACGCGGATGAATAATCATTTGTTTCCAAAAGAAATCAAAGAATTTCTTGGGAATCCTACAAGAGCCGGCCGGTCTTTTTTCTCTGACAGATGGTCAGAACTTCAGCTGGATTTGAATCCTACTGAGAGGTTCACTCGAGATCATAAATTATTTAAGAAAGAAGAAGATGTTTCTTTTGTTCTTTTGAGGCAATCGGAAAATAAAGAAATAGCCAATATAGTCAAGATAATTATGTATTTACAAAATACTGTATCAATTCATCCTATTTCATCCGATCCAGGATGTGATGGGGTTGTGAAAGATGAGCTTTATAGTTCCGATTCATTTTTGAACAAAAATCGACTTTTTGGGTTATTTCATCTATTCCATGACCGGAATAGGGCGGGATACTTGTTACACCACGATTTTGAATCAGAAGAGAGATTTCAAGAAATGGCAAATCTATTCAATCTATCAATAACTAAGCCGGATCTGGTGTATCATAAGGGATTTTCTTTTTCTATTGATTCTTCCGGATTGGATCAAAAACAATTCGTAAATGAGGTAGTCAACTCCAGGGATGAATCAAAAAAGAAATCTTTATTGGTTCTACCTCCTCTTTTTTACGAAGAGAATGAATCTTTTTATCCAAACAATAGCTATGGATACATAAAAAACCTATGGAATCGATTCCATCGCAACTCGGAATATGTAATTCAAAGGTATCAAATAGGAAAAAATATTCTTAATCATAGACCTACAAGGAAATACACGATCAACCAACATTTCTCAAATTGGAAAAAAAACCAGAAGAAATGGTTTGATCCTCTTATTTTGATTTATCAAACCGAGAGATCTATGAATAAGGATCCAAATGCATATAAATACAAATGGTCCAATGGGAGTAAGAATTTACAGGAACATTTGGACCATTTCATTTCTGAGCAGAATAGCCGTTTTCAAGTAGTGTTCGATCGATTTCAAGTAGTGTTCGATCGATTACATATGAATGCATATTCGATTGATTGGTCTGAGGTTATTGACAAAAAAGATTTGTCTAAGTCACTTTATTTCTTTTTGTCCAAGTTTCTTCCATTTTTGTCTAAGTCACTTTATTTCTTTTTGTCCAAGTTTCTTCCATTTTTGTCTAACTCACTTCCTTTTTTCTTTGTGAGTTTCGGTAATATCCCCGTTCATAGGTCCGAGATCCACATGTATGAATTGAAACGTCCGAATGATCCACTCGGGAATCAGTTGTTAGAATCAATAGGTCTTCAAATCGTTCATTTGAAAAAAAGGAAACCCTTCTTATTGGATGACTTTTATACTTCTAAAAAATCAAAATTATCCTTCAATGAAGGAACAATATCACCATTTTTGTTCAATAACATACAAAATTGGATGTCATTCCATACTAGAAAGAAGCGCAGGAAATCTTTTTATAACATGGATTCCTATTTTTCAATGATATCTCACGATCAAGACAATTGGCTGAATCCCGTGAAACCATTTCATAGAAGTTCATTGATATCCTCTTTTTATAAAGCAAATCGACTTCGATTCTTTAATAATCAATATAACTTAGGTTTCGATTGTAACAAAAGATTCTCTTTTTATGTGGAAAGGTCCTGTAATTGTGATTTTACGTATGGACAATTCCTCAATTTATTGTTCATTCGAAACAAACCATTCGGCGGTAAAAAAAAACATGCTTTTTTGGACAGAGAGACTATTTCACCAATCGAGTTACTGGTATCTAATATATTGATACCTAAGGATTTTCCGCAAAGTGGTGATGACGGATATAACTTGTACAAATCTTTCCTTTTTCCAAATCGATCCCATCCATTCGTTCGTAGAGCTAGTTACTCGATCGCAGACATTTTTGGAACACCTCTAACAGAGGAAGAAGTAGTCAATTTTGAAAAAACTGATTGTCAACCTCTTTCAGATATCCATCTGCCTGATTCAGAAGGGAAGAACTTGCATGAGTATCTCCATTTCGATTCAAACATGGGTTTGATTCATACTCCATATTCTGAGAAATATTTACCATCCGAAAAGAGGAAAAAACACAGTCCTTGTTTAACAAAATGCTTTGAAAAAGGGCAGATGTATAGAAACTATCAAAGAAATAGTGTTTTTTCAACTCTCTCAAAATTGAAGCGATTCCAACCATATACAATACAATTGTTCCTTACCAGGACAGGACACGAATATCTAAATTTAATATTTTTAGATACTTTTTCAGACCTATTGGCGATACTAAGTAGGAGTCCTAAATTTCAACAATTTGTATCCATTTTTGATGATATTAGGAATGGATCCAAGCGAATTCTTCGGGAAAAATTGTGTCTTTCACAACGGAATCCTATAAGTGAGATTTCTAGTAAGTGTTTACATAATTTTCTTGTGCACGTTTGCGAAGATATTTTGGAACAAGAGTCACCATTGATATCGACACATCTGGGGGAGTTCCTCGTTTTAATCCTTATCCTTCTTCTTGTTACCGGATATCTCGTTCATACACATCTTTTCTTTGTTTCTCGATTCTCTAATGAGTTACAGACAGAGTTCGAAGAACTCAAATCTTTGATGATTCCATCATACATGATTGAGTTGGAAAAACTTCTGGATAGGTATCCTATATCAGAACTGAATTCTTTCGGGTTAAAGGATATGTTTCTCGTTGCTCTGGAACAATTAGGAAATTTTCTAGAAGAAAGACGAGGTTCGGCTTCTGCTGGCAACATGCTAAGGGGTGGTGGTCCCGCTTATGGGGTCAAATCCATACGTTCGAAGAAGAAAGATTTGAATCTCATCGATCTCATAAGGATTATACCAAATCCCATCAATCGAATCGCGTTTTTGAGAAATACTAGACATTTAAGTCATACAAGTAAAGCGATCTATACCTTGATAAGAAAAAGAAAAAACGTGAATAGTGATTGGATTGATGATAAAATAGAATCCTGGATCTTGAACAGTGATTTCATTGCTGATAAAGAAAGGGAATTCATGGTTCAGTTCTCTACCTTAACGACAGAAAAAGGGATTGATCAAATTTTATTGAGTCTGACTAATAGTGATCATTTATCAAAGAATAACTCTGGTTATCAAATGATTGAGCAACCGGGAACAATTTACTTACGAAATTTAATTGACATTCATAAAAAGTATCTACTAAATTATGAGTTCAATACATCCTGCTTAGCAGAAAGACGGATATTCCTCGCTCATTATCAGACAATCACTTATTCAGAAACCCCGTGTGCGGCTAATAGTTTGGATTTCCCATCTCATGGAAAACCCTTTTCGCTCCGCTTAGCCCTATCCCCTCCTAGGGGTATTTTAGTGATAGGTTCTATCGGAACTGGACGATCCTATTTGGTCAAATATCTAGCGACAAACTCCTATGTTCCTTTCATTACAGTATCTCTAAACAAGTTGCTGGATAACTATCCTAAAGGTTTTGAGATTGATCATGATAATGATGATGATGATCTTTTTGATGATAGAGAGGGTACCATTTACAGTCTTTTACCTAGGAACGAGGATAGTTCCTATAATTTGGATAGGTATGATAGTGACTATCTGGACCGTAACTATGATAGTTATTTGGAGTTTCTAAGTATGAAGGAGACGGTACCTGAGGATATCCTACCGGAAATAGACCTATTTTTGCTCACGCTTCAATTCGAATTAGCAAAAGCAATGTCTCCTTGCATAATTTGGATTCCGAACATTCATGATCTGGATGGGAATGAGTCGAATGACTTATCCCTGGCTCTATTAGTGAACTCTCTCTCCAGGGATTCTGAAAAATCTTCTACTAGAAATATTCTTGTTATTGCTTCGACTCATATTCCCAAAAAAGTGGATCCCGCTCTAATAGCTCCGAATAAATTAAATACGTGTATTAAAATACGAAGGCTTCTTATTCCACAACAAAGAAAGCACTTTTTCAGTCTTGCTCGTACGCGGGGTTTTCACTTGGAAAAGAAAATGTTCCATACTAATGGATTCGGGTCCATAACTCTGGGTTCTAATATACGAGATCTTGTAGCACTTACCAATGAGGCGCTGTCGATTAGTATTATACAAAAAAAATCCATTATAGACACTAATATAATTAGATCCGCTCTTCATAGACAAACTTGGGATTTTAGATCTCAGATAAGATCGGTTCAGGATCATGGTATACTTTTCTATCAGATAGGAAGGGCTGTTTCACAAAATCTACTTCTAAGTGATTTTTCCATAGATCCTATATCTATCTATATGAAGAAGAAATCATGTAACGGGGGGGATTCTGATTTGTACAAATGGTACTTCGAACTTGGAACAAGCATGAAGAAATTAACGATACTTCTTTATCTTTTGAGTTGTTCTGCCGGATCCGTCGCTCAAAACCTTTGGTCTCTAACCGGACCTAATGAAAAAAATGATGGTATCACTTCTTATAGACTCCTTTATAATGATTCTGATCTAGTTCATGGCCTATTAGAAGTAGAAGGTGCTCTGCTGGGATCCTCACAGACAGGAAGTCCGTTTGATAATGATGGAGTAACATTCCTTCTTAGGCCCGAACCACGGAATCCCATAAATATGATTCAAAATGGATCTCGTTCTATCCTTGATCATAGATTTCTCTATGAAAAATATGAATCGGGGTTCGAAGAAGTCCTCGACCCGCTAGAGGAGGATTTATTCAATCACATAGTTTGGGCTCCTAGAATATGGCGCCCTTGGGACTTTCTATTTGATGATTGTATCGAAAGGTCCAACGAATTCGGATTTCCCTATTGGGAAAGGTCATTTTGGGACAAGGAGATCATTTATGATGAAGAGGGTGAGCTTCAAGAGAATGATTCGGAGTTCTTGCAGGATGGAACCATGGAGTACCAGACACAAAATAGATCTTCCAAAGAACAAGGCGTTTTTCGAATAAGCCAATTCATTTGGGACCCCGCGGATCCACTCTTTTTGCTATTCCAAGATGATCCTTTTGTATCTGTGTTTTCACATCGAGAATTGGTTGCAGATGAGGAGATGTCAAATATACTTTTGACTTGCCAAACAAAAAAAATTTATTGGAAATATCTAAATAAACGCTGGTTTAGGAAGAATATGCCAGAACAGAATTTCGAATTGTTGATTGATCGACAGAGACAGTTTAGAACCAATAGTTCATTATCAAATGGATTGTTTCGTTCTAATACTCTATCCGAGAGTTATCAATATTTATCAAATCTGTTCCTATCTAATGGAACCCTATTGGCTCAAATTACAAAGACATTGTTGAGAAAAAGATGGCTTTTCCCGGAGGAGATGGTTGTTACTATCTGTTCCAATAATGAATGATTGGTTTAACTGAATAACTAAATAAAATAGATACTTTCTTTCTCGTCATCTCAAGTCGATATGGGGATCTTTCAATTGAGAGGATCCCCTAATATAGATAATACAGATTCCCGTTGACCGAGCCTAACTCTAATTGTTTTGTTCTGAAGCAAACAAAGAGATCCACGGGATGGTTTGTCCTATTCAGATATTCACGACCAATAAGTACAGAAATTTCTTTCTTTTCGGATAGGTCCTGTCCTGAAAGGAGAAAGAAGGTTAGTTGTCTATTATGGAATTCACCCGACCCGAAAGTAGAGTACCTCTTTTTGGAATGTCCAGTGCCAAAGTCATTTAATGGGTAAGTCACCAATCCCCAAAATGGACTCTCCATTCATTAGATAGATAAGATAACCAAAACTTCGTGATCTGCTGGCGAACTTATTCCTATTCAATAAGAGATCTCAATATTATGCCTTGAAGAGGACTCGAACCTCCACGCTATTTAGCACGAGATTTTGAGTCTCGCGTGTCTACCATTTCACCACCAAGGCATCTTCAAAGTGAATTATATTCTATGAATATGATATCTATCTAGTCTTATGTATGGAATATATGACAAAGGTGGAGTTTTAGAGTATTTTTATTGATCATCATGTCATATAGGCCCGACTCGGACATCCAATTGATTCAATTTGAATTATCCAAAAGATAGATCCCTTATTCTATCAATAAATCAATAAAATTTCTCGATTCAATAGACGCCAAACCAAAAGGGTTGATATGGGGTCCCAGAGAGATATGTAAAAAACATGCTCCTAATCCTAAATGGAATGAACTTATAATCATGGAATCGATTCGATCATCAGATTATAAGTTCATAACCTTAGCCCATTCCCTTTTTGGGTGGAACATATCTACGAAATTCTTTAATTCCAGTTAGTAAGATAAGAATTCAACTAAGAAATGGATTTTAGAAGCTAAAAAAGGGTATCCTGAGCAATTTCAATAATGGGGTTCATTGATATTCCTGGTATAGTAGATGCTATCACACATATAATCATACTCAATTCGATGGAATTGTTTGATCTTACAGGAGACCTTCTATAATTTCGCACGTGAGGAGTTATT